TAAACCCCCCATAAAAACCATATTTTGACTTTTATTTGGAGAATATCCAACAAGAGTTTCCATTGAATGAATAACGGATCCAGATCCTAAAAACAATAATGCTTTCGAATAAGCATGAGTAATCAAATGAAATAAAGCACTTCGATAAGACCCCATACCTAGAGCTAACATCATATAACCCAATTGAGACATTGTGGAATAGGCTAAACCCCTCTTAATGTCTTTTTGAGCAAGGGCAAAAGTAGCTCCGAATAAGATTGTTATTACTCCTACCAAAGAGATGAAATTCATTATGTGAGGGATGACTATGAAAAGAGGAATAAGCCGAGCTACAAGAAAAATGCCAGCGGCTACCATAGTAGCAGCATGTATAAGAGCCGAAATAGGAGTAGGCCCCTCCATAGCATCCGGTAACCATACATGAAGGGGAAATTGTGCAGATTTAGCAACCGCGCCGGCAAACAATAGAACGGCACACAAAGTAACAAATACAAAATTTACTTCATTATGATTATTAGAAATAAAGTTATTGAATATTTGGAATAAATCTCGAAATTCGAAACTCCCTGTTATCCAATAAAAACCTAAAATTCCTAATAATAAACCAAAATCCCCAACGCGATTAGTTACAAATGCCTTTTGGCAAGCATTTGCCGCAACAGGCCGTGTGAACCAAAACCCTATTAATAGATACGAACACATTCCGACCAATTCCCAAAAAATATAAATTTGTATCAAATTAGAACTAGTAACTAATCCTAACATAGAAGTACTGAAAAAACTCATATAAGCGAAAAATCTCAAATATCCTTGATCATAAGACATATAATTATCACTATAAATAAGAACCAAAATTCCAATAGTAGTGATTAATATTGACATAATAGAAGTAAGTGGGTCGATCAAGTAACCTAATTCTAAATAAAAATTATTATTGATGATCCAAGACCATACATATTGATAGATAGAACTGCCATTTATTTGCTGAATAGACAGATTGATCGAAAAAATCATGACTATACTTAACAATAAAACACTTTGAAAAGCCCACATACGGCGAAGACTTTTTGTTGCCGACGGAAAAAGAAGAAGGCCCGCTCCTATTAACATAGGAACTGGAAGTGGAAGGAAAGGTATTATCCACACATATTGATATGTCTGTTCCATAAAAAGAGTTTTTTATTCTTAATTAATTGTTTCCGATTTACCGGATCCTACCCCCTTTCAATTTCAAAACAAAAGGGGTCAATAAAAAAAATCAAGAGATGTACTAACTTAAAGATAATTTTCGAATTTTATATATTCTTACTTATTCTGAGTCTTTCCAAAATACTTAAAATATTCAAATCAAGAAGTTACAATTGGTCAAATAATATGACCAACTTGCTCATAAAAAGAGAATACTTAGTTATTAACTAAGATTTTTCTGAAAATACCGAAAATGCAAATGTTAATTATTATTAGATGACTTTATATTCATAAAGTAAGGATAAAAAATTACACTAAAAAGAGTACTTGATTCTGATATGAATCATAGGATTAACTAAGGTAAAAAATTTTTACTAATGCAATAAGAACTCGCTTTTTAGTTAGTTTGTTCCAAATCATTAACTAGTTTCATTATGAAATTGATTGATTGATTATTTTCCATTTCGATAAAAAACATTTATAGGAAACGCTATAATATCTGACAGTTTATATAAGATTGATTTTTCTATTTATCAAAAGGGGGTAAAAGCCAATTAATAAAAAAAATCACTAAGATTTCTTTTACCAAACCATGTATCTTTTAACAGATTAATTACTTTAATGACTAGTTTAATTCGAATTTAAAAATGGAATTTGGTAGTATTCTTTCCTAAAGTTTGACCAATTAATAGAAAAAAATTCAAGTTTTCAATAGGCAACGGGTTCTTAAAGGGTTCTTAAACCCTTCGGTGTATTTTATTCTGTATAAATGAAAAGTCGAATAAAAACATGGACAGAGCTAAAAATGGAAGGTCTTTTTTAGATTATTTGTCCCACCAAATTCAATTTCTATAGTACAACAGCGGATTCTATAGATATAGATGTGAATCATAAAGAACAACAAATAAAGATATGAAACAATAAAACGAGTATTTCTTACGAATATGCTATGTATATAGAAAAACCTTTTTGTTTAAAAAAAAATGCTCTTTTTATAGTAAGATTTTGTACGATTTTCGCATATATTTTATCTATATTTTTTTGTTTTCTGAAGATAATATCTAGAGAATAACTAGATAATGAGTAGATTCGTTTTGACCAATAGATGTCTTTCACATCCAACTATAACAACGAGTAACCTCTTCTTTTTTAAATGGCAGTTCCAAAAAAACGTACTTCTATATCAAAAAAGCGTATTCGTAAAAATATTTGGAAAGGGAAGGGGTATTGGGCAGCCTTAAAAGCGTTGTCATTAGGGAAATCTCTTTCTACCGGAAACTCAAAAAGTTTTTTTGTACGACAAACAAATAAG